TTTTTAAACATACTAGTTTAATTAGTAACATGGGGAAGGGGTGAAGAAGATTAGAGATAGAATCAAAAGATCTGTGACTAATCCCTTCCCCTCTTTTTTGAATTATCAAAAACTCAATTAGATACTTATAGACAAAATAAGTAGGAAAGATAGAAAAAAAAATGAATTCAACCTCGGCTAAATTTGAGCTCAGCGTTCAATTCGATTTATAAAAAATAGAGTGAGAACAGAAAGGGGTCCATGAAAAAACTGGAATAGAAGATCGGAAAGTGAAATAGCATACTATATACTATGACTTCAAATATAGCTAAATTTGAAATTTTTTCTTCCATCTCTATTATGTGATTGTAACGAAATCTTTCATAATTTCAACTTAGCAACCTTTTTTTTTTTTTTTGCTAGTCATCAACAAATAAGAAGCGTTGAGTGAATCAAAAACTCAAACTAAAGGAGGGTCATGGCCAAGGGAAAAGATGCCCGAGTAACAGTTATTTTGGAATGTAGCAATTGTCTTCGAAACGGACTGAATAAGGAATCAAGGGGGATTTCCAGATATATTACTCAAAAGAATCGACACAACACGCCGAGTCGCTTGGAATTGAGAAAATTCTGTCCCTATTGTTACAAACATACGATTCACGGGGAGATAAAGAAATAAACCGACTCCAAGTTATTTGTGTATCACTCTTATAGCAGGAACAAAAAAAGGACATATTGTCGATTCGAGAGACCCTATTATTCTAGTTTAGTTAATTATTCTAGTTTAGTTAATAGAATTTAATTAACTCAAAAAAACCAATTTTTTTGATCGGATTGAAATAGTATTTTCGAGATAAGGAATGAACAAAGTATGGAAAAATCCAAGCGACCCTTTCGGAAATTCAAACGATCTTTTCGTAGGCGTTTGCCCCCGATCCAATCGGGGGATCGAATTGATTATAGAAACATGAGTTTACTTAGTCGATTTATTAGTGAACAAGGAAAAATATTATCCAGACGGGTGAATAGATTAAGCTTAAAACAACAACGATTAATTACTATTGCTATAAAACAAGCTCGTATTTTATCTTTATTACCCTTTCTTAATAATGATAAACAATTTGAAAGAAGTGAATCGACTGCCAGGGCTAATGGTCTTAGAATCCGGAATAAATAAAAAGAGTAGGCTTACTTTCCTCTTTAATTTGAATCAAAATTCAAATTCTAAAACTGAAATAGAGTTTGATGTTTTATTCAAAGAATTCGAGAATCCAATCTAATCTTGATTGGATTTCTCCTTTATCTATCGTAAAAAAAAAAGAATCGGCTAAGAAGCAATCTTTTTGTCTTGGATATTTATTGGACGGATTTGGTTGTTCATTTTATTTTGAGCGATTTTATCTTTATCATACTAATTTTTATTCTACTTTCTCGTAGTTCATTCTCCAGAAAAGGACATTTTCACTAGTCGCACTTACAATTCCAATTTTTCCTTAAAATTGAAGAATTGTTTTATTTATTTTTGATCGAATTAGAAATCATATAAAGACAATTCCTATTTAATATAGCTATTTGTGCAACTATTTTACGATTAAAAAGCAACCGGTTCTTGTCCAGATTGTGTCGAAAAGTACTATAACTAGAGGATAAAAAATGAGTATGAATTACTGCATTTATCCGAGTGATCCACAAACGACGAAAATCCCTCTTTCGCTTATCTCTATCTCGATAAGACGAAACCAAAGCTCTGATTTTCTGCTGGATAATTGTTCGAGTAAGTCTCGAATGAGCTCCACGAAAGCTTGATGCAAATAAAGAAATTTTTGTTCGACGTCTACGAGCTATATATCCTCGTGTAATTCTGGTCATTGAATAAATGAAACCTTAATGAATAACTAATGGATTGCGTTCAGTTATTCTTTTACAATTTACTAGTTTAGTAAAAACAACACGCACGCATTCTTCCCATGTATAAAATAAGAATTCCAATGGCTTTTGCTACTATAACCTTCCCGACCACGATTTTTTTATTGCTATTCGTTTCTATTTATTTGAATTTCTTTTAATAGAATATTTATATTTTTTCTATTTTAGTTTTTTGATACTTAGCAATTTTTTTGAGTTGAGTGCCTGTATATAAAAGGGAAATCGTGGGTTCCATCGTTTCTATGGTTCGTTCTAAAACGTTGAGGTCCTCTCTATACACCGGAGTCCTTTACTTCGACTTCATTTAATGAATACTATTGCTAACTTGTACAGTTCACATTCTTTTGCTCTACCCCAGCTGGTAAAAAAAAGTCTTTCACAATGAGATCTACTTATACAGTAACGATATTAAATTATGAAGATTTGCTAAGGGTAGCTGACCCTCTTAGCCCGTTTTTCATAGTCAAATTTGGTTTTCAAACTAATAGTTGCTCGCTTAATGGATAAACATTCGTTACCAATGATGAATTTTTTATCATCTTCAATTTTGAAACTAGAGTGAATTCAATTTGCACCAACGCAAACCATAAATTGAATATCCAATGGAAAAATCCAATAGATCTTTTTTAGTTTGATATAGTGAACGTACGTACTTCTTTCGTCGATTTCCTTCTTTCTATTAGAAATGATCTGAACGAGTCGCGCATACACCCTAGTACAGGTTCCTCGTCGCTGAGGACAGCCCCCGAGAGCGGGGGATTTCGTGACATTTCGGATTGGCTGTCTTGTGTTTCTAATAAGTTGTTTTATAGTTGGCATGTTGAATCGGATCCATAATGAATGGGTTGGTTTAGATTGATCCTAACCGGTTAATTATGAATTACTTTCCCGTGGAATAGATTGAATAAGATATTATTCAATCCGGTAATAACTAACTAAAAAAATATAAATTGTCGATTTATTAAAACTTATTCCCCCTACTTTTGATGCTATTTTTATTTTTTATTCAACTGCTACAAGATCAACAATTCCATGAGCTTGGGCTTCCGTTGCTGACATAAAAACATCCCTTTCCATATCTTCGGATACAACCCATAATGGTTTGCCCGTTCTTTGTACATAAACCCTTGTAATGGTTTCTCGCAATTTAAGTAGTTCTGCTGCTTCTAGGATAAATTCTCCCGTTTGTGCTTCATAAAAAGAACTCGCAGGTTGATGTATCATTACCCTGATGATGGAACAAAAGGTTCTTCTATCTCGATTATGAGATGGAAAGAGATAAAGAAAAAAAGAAAGTATAGAACAACCGTACGGGCATCCTTTAGGCATTGCATACGGCTCTAGAATGGAATTCAGTTTGACCTTACATCAACGAATCATCAATTAAAGAGATAGAAAATATCTAGAAATTTTAGGGTTTATCGGATTGACATCGTCAAACGATCCAATTACCATCCTTCCTTTCCGATTTCAGAGTAGTTAACAAAATACTATGATGGTTCCGTTGCTTTATATATTTCTCTCCTCTGTGATTCAGCAATCCCAAAGTTTTGATTTATGTTATTTTTTTTTTTACTCTTTCAAGAGTATATTCATACAAAAGTATATTCATAAGTATAGCAAGAAATATAAATATCGGAATTTTTAAAGAGTCTTTTCGGTGGAAAAAAAAAGGTTTGTGACGCTAAAATGGGTCCCCGGCAATAGCGAAGATAAAATGGGGAAGACCCTTTCGACTAATTGCATACTACTCTTTCGATATATAATTGAATGATTTGAAAAAATCAAATTCGTATATCGAATTCGATGTGCCATGCTATTATTACTTAATTGTTCGAATTTCATGCATAGTCTTTTTTCGTAAAAAACTCATTGGCGCCAAGCGTGAGGGAATGCTAGACGTTTAGTAATCTCTCCACCGACGAGTATAAAAGATCCCATTGAAGCCGCTAATCCCATGCATATTGTCTGCACATCAGGTTGAACAAATTGCATAGTATCATAAATAGCGACCCCCGGGATTACCCATCCGCCAGGAGAGTTTATAAACAAATACAAATCCTTGTTATCATTCTCGATACTCAAATAAACCATAAGACCAATCAATTGATTCGAGATCTCGCTATCAACCTCTTGGCCTAAAAAAAGTAATCTTTCTCGATAAAGTCGGTTGATTCGGATCAAATTTGTATCCCGTACGAGCCGTACATGCACCTTTTGATGCATACGGTTCAACAAAAATTGAGAAAAAACGACTCAATGTGTAGATTACAGCCCTCTTTCTTTTTTAAAATGAAACTATTTATATATATTTAGTTTATATATTTAGTATATTATTTAGTTTTGAGAGCGGTTTCTAATAAATTAAGAAATTTATTATATTAATGAAACGAATTTTCGTCATTTTTTCAAGAAAGAAATGAGTTCCATTTTGTGCCCCTTCCCTCTCAAAAAAAAATACATTAAGATTAAACATATCGAATTAACTTATTATTGATGCATTGCTTCATCGAGATTTCATTTTAATCACGATGTTCTTTTCTTGTTCCTGACTGAATAGGTCTTTTGAATTCTTTTAGGTTTATGCTCTACTCTAAGTAAAAATCTGCCCAATTGTGATTTGCACATATAGGACAAATGCTAATAATATTACGTCTTTTTTTTTTTCTAAAGAGAGCCTGAATACTTTACTTATGAAGACTTCATTTTAGTGTTCCAAAAAATTCAACCATAAATTACTCTAATTGCTAATATGAATTTGAATATCCCTCAAATCAAATTGCATTTCGCGCTCCAAATTATTGGTAATTCAATTTGTTTTGGACGAAACATAGGATATCTCAATCGGGCGAGATAACGGGGGAAATCCCATATGACCCAATATATCTGACAAGTCGCACTATACGTCAACCCAAGAGGCATCTTCCTCTCCAGGACTTCGAAAAGGTACTTTTGGAACACCAATAGGCATAAAATGAAAGAAAAAAGAATTAAGTACTATATTGGACTTTGATGTGGAAGCGTAACAATGTGTTTATTGGCTTAATAATATTGTCTTTTATCATATTTGAGTCATAAATCGATCAAAATGTTTCCGATTCCGAATAGCTCTTTTGAATGATTCCTAAATATCGATGCATTTGTTGATCGAAAATGGGATTAATCCCATTGCGTATTGTTCCTTATCGGGTATAGAATAGATCTGCTTCGCTTTCTTATTAGGAACCAAATTGTTCCGCTTTTACTAAAAAAAAAAGACTAGAACAAATATTACTCCTTTATTGAAGATAATTGGAGGTTCATAGCATAGTTTTTGCTAATGCAATAAAGTTACATAGTGTCTATTTTTCGTTGATAAAGGGGTATTTCCATGGGTTTACCTTGGTATCGTGTTCATACCGTCGTATTGAATGATCCCGGTCGTTTGCTTTCTGTACATATAATGCATACAGCCTTAGTTGCTGGTTGGGCTGGTTCGATGGCTCTATATGAATTAGCAGTTTTTGATCCCTCTGATCCTGTTCTTGATCCAATGTGGAGACAAGGTATGTTCGTTATACCATTTATGACTCGTTTAGGAATAACCAATTCATGGGGCGGTTGGAGTATTACAGGAGGAACTATAACGAATCCGGGTATTTGGAGTTATGAAGGTGTGGCCGGTGCACATATTGTGTTTTCTGGGTTGTGCTTCTTAGCGGCTATCTGGCATTGGGTGTATTGGGATTTAGAAATATTTTGTGATGAACGTACAGGAAAACCCTCTTTGGATTTGCCCAAGATCTTTGGAATTCATTTATTTCTTTCAGGGTTGGCTTGTTTTGGTTTTGGGGCATTTCATGTAACAGGCTTGTATGGTCCTGGAATATGGGTGTCCGATCCTTATGGGCTAACCGGAAAGGTACAACCTGTAAATCCAGCGTGGGGGGTAGAAGGCTTTGATCCTTTTAGTCCAGGAGGAATAGCTTCTCATCATATTGCAGCAGGCACTTTAGGCATATTAGCAGGCCTATTTCATCTTAGTGTCCGTCCACCCCAACGTCTGTATAAAGGATTACGTATGGGAAATATTGAAACTGTGCTTTCTAGTAGTATCGCTGCTGTCTTTTTTGCCGCTTTTGTTGTTGCGGGAACTATGTGGTATGGTTCAGCAACTACCCCTATCGAATTATTTGGTCCTACCCGGTATCAATGGGATCAGGGATATTTCCAGCAAGAAATATATCGAAGAGTTGGCGCTGGATTAGCTCAAAATCAAAGTTTATCAGAAGCGTGGTCTAAAATTCCCGAAAAATTAGCTTTTTATGATTACATCGGGAATAATCCGGCAAAAGGGGGGTTGTTCAGAGCCGGATCAATGGACAATGGGGATGGAATAGCTGTTGGTTGGTTAGGGCATCCTATTTTTAGAGATAAAGAAGGGCATGAACTTTTTGTACGCCGTATGCCTACTTTTTTTGAAACATTTCCGGTTGTGTTGGTAGACGGAGACGGAATTGTTAGGGCCGATGTTCCCTTTAGAAGGGCAGAATCGAAGTATAGTGTCGAACAAGTCGGTGTAACTGTTGAGTTTTATGGCGGCGAACTTAATGGAGTCAGTTATAGTGATCCTGCGACTGTGAAAAAATATGCGAGACGTGCTCAATTAGGTGAAATTTTTGAATTAGATCGTGCTACTTTGAAATCAGATGGTGTCTTTCGTAGCAGTCCAAGGGGTTGGTTTACTTTTGGGCATGCGTCGTTTGCTCTGCTCTTCTTCTTCGGACACATTTGGCATGGTGCTAGAACCTTATTTAGAGATGTTTTTGCTGGTATTGACCCGGATTTGGATGCTCAAGTGGAATTTGGAGCATTCCAAAAACTTGGCGATCCAACGACAAGAAGACAGGTCGTCTAATACTCTATTTCTCTCTTATCTTTTTTATTTTTTAGTTGATATAGAATAAATTAATGTAGAAATATAAATTGGCATCTTTTCTTTAATCTTTTCATTGACTCTTGTTCGTATTTCTTTCTCCAGGAGATAATCCACAACAAACAGGTATGGAAGCTATAATTGTAAAGCATGATTAAATTTATGGAAGCATTGGTTTATACATTCCTCTTAGTCTCGACTCTAGGGATAATTTTTTTCGCTATCTTTTTTCGAGAACCGCCGAAAGTTCCAACTAAAAAGGTGAAATGATTTTGCATCCTATTAATTGAAGTAATGAGCCTCCAAACATAACATTGAACGTTTGGAGGCTCATTACTTCAACTAGTCCCCGTGTTCTTCGAATGGATCTCTTAATTGTTGAGAGGGTTGCCCAAAAGCAGTATATAAGGCATACCCAGTAAAACTTACAAGTAAACCAGATATAGAGATGGCGACTAGGGTTGCTGTTTCCATTATTATATAACTTCAAAGACTATGGATCTATGATAAGATCGTTTATTTACAACGGAATGGTATACAAAGTCAACAGATCTCAATGAATACAGAAGAAGAGGATTTATGGCTACACAAAGCGTTGAGGGCGGTTCTAGATCGGGACCAAGGCAAACTGCTGTAGGTAGTTTATTAAAACCATTGAATTCAGAATATGGTAAAGTAGCTCCTGGATGGGGAACCACTCCTTTGATGGGTATTGCAATGGCTCTATTTGCAGTATTCCTATCTATTATTTTAGAAATTTATAATTCGTCCGTTTTACTGGATGGAATTTCCATGAATTAGATTCTCACAAGAAAGGTCAATTCTTAGATTTTTAATACGAATACAAAGTAAAGTATTTCGGTTTCGGATTTTTATCCCATTATCTCTTTATTTCGTAGTTCGATCGTGAAATTTCTTTTTTTCTGTATTTCCGGAATATGAGTGTGTGACTTGTTCTAATTGATCCTATTGGTAGTACAGAGAAGGAGTCTGTCATCTTTATAGAGATGGTTTTTCCTCGTCAGATATTTATTTGAGTATCTGGAGCACGGAATATATGAAATAGATCCCAATCAATAACTATGATTCCTACTTACTATTCAGACCCCGCGACCGGGCTGGCTATAAAAAAATTTGCCAAAGGGTGTTATAAGTTCTAAATCAAAAGGGTTTTTTCTTCTTTTTTAACAAATTTCCCTTATTGATAGATGATTTTGATCAAAGTACACAACTTTCTTTTTATTTTGAGTTATTATATCTATTCGTTGAATAAATGATCATCTAATGGTTCTTACTCATAGAATCTTTGGACTTATTTCGTACTTTTAAGTAATCATCGTGGTTCTAGTATGAATCTGAGGTTTCAATCGATTAATAGGTTCTTAACAAGAGAATTCCTATCAAGAGTAAATCTAGCGTAGACACAAAGCAAAGAAAATCACAAATCACAGAAACGAAGTGTTGAATAGGAACATAGAAGATTCAACAGGCCAGTAACGATCAATGAGCCGACTTGATATTTTAGCATTATAACCACAAATAATAACTCTGTCTCCTCAGAAAAAAAGGGGGGTTGATTATAAAGTTTAAAATCTATCCCCCTTCCGAGTAAAAGAATACTTTGGTTTTTTGTTTGAGCTGTACGAAATGAAATTTTCATATACGGTTCTTCGAGGGGGAGTACTATATCGTTTACCTATCTCAATAAAGTCTATGATTGGTTCGAAGAACGTCTCGAGATTCAGGCGATTGCAGATGATATAACCAGTAAATATGTTCCCCCTCATGTCAATATATTTTATTGTCTAGGAGGAATTACACTTACGTGTTTTTTAGTACAAGTAGCTACGGGGTTTGCTATGACTTTTTACTACCGTCCAACCGTTACTGAGGCTTTTGCTTCTGTTCAATATATAATGACTGAAGTTAATTTTGGTTGGTTAATCCGATCAGTTCATCGGTGGTCCGCAAGTATGATGGTCCTAATGATGATCCTCCATGTATTTCGTGTGTATCTCACTGGGGGTTTTAAAAAACCTCGCGAATTAACTTGGGTTACCGGTGTGGTTCTGGGTGTATTGACCGCATCTTTTGGGGTAACTGGTTATTCCTTACCTTGGGACCAAATTGGGTATTGGGCAGTCAAAATTGTAACAGGTGTACCGGAAGCTATTCCTGTAATAGGATCTCCTTTAGTAGAGTTATTACGGGGAAGTGCTAGTGTGGGACAATCCACTTTGACTCGTTTTTATAGTTTACACACTTTTGTATTACCTCTTCTTACTGCCGTATTTATGTTAATGCATTTTCTAATGATACGTAAGCAGGGGATTTCCGGTCCGTTATAGAGAATCTCTATCATAAGCTAAAAATTTTTAATTAATCTCGCTTGAGGAGGAAGAATTGTATTTCATTGCTAGACATATGGATTCTTTGAAAAGAATAAAGCATATCTTTGGATATTTCCCTTCACTAGTCCCGTGTCAAATAGAGTATATTATACTCTATAGTTGAGGGGAATTCTACGACGAAAAAATGGATTATGGGAGTGTGTGACTTGAACTATTGATTGGACCGTGCAGAAAGATATATACCCTTATCTGCCACATTGGGATTCAAAACCTAATTCATGTGTCTTTGTTCCAACCACCCCCTAAAGGAAAAATCCTATACCCTATAGTGAGGATAGGCGGGTTTGTTTGAAGAGACTTTTTTCTATGATCTATGATCAGCTACGATCATATTGTACATGAACAGGCTCCGTAAGATCCATTAGAATAAGCGATGTGACCCACTAATAAGGCAGATTTCGTTTTATCTATTTAATAGTATCGAAATGCAACCATTTCCTCTGCATCAGCCCGATTTATGATACTACGGAGTGAAACAAGGGATCTAAAGAAAAGGAAGGTGAGGCTATACTCTATTAGTAACAAGTAAATCCTTTGTATAGAATGTCAAAATTTGAAGATTTTGAGTAGATAAGGTCCAATTGCAAGGTCTGAGACGACCCAGAAAGCACTTGATTATGATTAAGCTTGCTTGGGTACTGAGCATTTAACTTGTAAGAATGAAATTCCTTCCAACTAACCAATTAATTGTTGCAATTTTGAAAACTTGAATCCAACCTAACCTGGTCAATCTTGTCTTACATGAACGCATTCATAGATATAGATGTGG